AGTCCAATTCTGAATTCTCTGCGGATCCTGTGAATTCGAAACAGGGGGGAGTTTTTGGGACTAATGAAATTGGAATTCCACCCCTAGGATTACGGTGGGTTGGAATAAAAAAAATAGGAACAACGAATGCCCCATTGCGTATTGATACTTATCGGGTATAAAATAGATCTGTTTCTATTTGTTCCTACAAACAGAATTGGTCCGTTATTCCCCAATTCACCCTTGCTCCGAGATAATCCATTCAAAAGGGGAAGTCCCTAGCTCCCAATGCGAGAAAGTTACATAGTGTCTATTTTTCTTTGATAAAGAGGTCTTTCCATGGGTTTGCCTTGGTATCGTGTTCATACTGTCGTATTGAATGATCCCGGTCGGTTGCTTTCTGTCCATATAATGCATACTGCTCTAGTTTCGGGTTGGGCCGGGTCGATGGCCCTATACGAATTAGCCGTTTTTGATCCCTCTGATCCCGTTCTTGATCCGATGTGGAGACAAGGTATGTTCGTTATACCCTTCATGACCCGGTTAGGAATAACCAATTCGTGGGGCGGTTGGAGTATAGCAGGAGGCACTATAACGAATCCGGGTATTTGGAGTTACGAAGGTGTGGCCGGGGCACATATTGTATTTTCTGGCTTGTGCTTCTTGGCAGCTATCTGGCATTGGGTGTATTGGGATCTAGAAATATTCTGTGATGAGCGTACAGGAAAACCTTCTTTGGATTTGCCCAAGATCTTTGGAATTCATTTATTTCTCTCAGGGCTAGCTTGCTTTGGGTTTGGCGCATTTCATGTAACAGGCTTGTATGGTCCTGGAATATGGGTGTCCGATCCGTATGGACTCACGGGAAAAGTACAGTCTGTAAATCCTGCGTGGGGTGTAGAAGGTTTTGATCCTTTTGTTCCAGGAGGAATAGCCTCTCATCATATTGCAGCAGGGACATTGGGTATTTTGTCGGGCCTATTCCATCTTAGTGTCCGTCCGTCCCAACGTCTATACAAAGGATTACGTATGGGTAATATTGAAACTGTACTTTCCAGTAGTATCGCTGCTGTCTTTTTTGCAGCTTTTGTTGTTGCTGGAACTATGTGGTATGGTTCAGCAACGACCCCGATCGAATTATTTGGTCCCACCCGGTATCAATGGGATCAGGGATACTTCCAGCAAGAAATCTATCGAAGAGTTGGCGCCGGCCTAGCCGAAAATCAGAGTTTCTCAGAAGCTTGGTCTAAAATTCCAGAAAAATTAGCTTTTTATGATTACATCGGAAATAATCCAGCAAAAGGGGGATTATTCAGAGCGGGCTCAATGGACAACGGGGATGGAATAGCGGTTGGATGGTTAGGACATCCTATCTTTAGAGAGAAAGAAGGCCGCGAGCTTTTTGTACGCCGTATGCCTACTTTTTTTGAAACATTTCCAGTCGTTTTGGTAGACGGAGACGGAATTGTGAGAGCCGACGTTCCTTTTCGAAGGGCAGAGTCGAAGTATAGTGTCGAACAAGTCGGTGTAACTGTTGAGTTTTATGGTGGTGAACTCAATGGAGTCAGTTATAGGGATCCTGCTACTGTGAAAAAATACGCTAGACGCGCTCAATTGGGTGAAATTTTTGAATTAGATCGTGCTACTTTGAAATCGGATGGTGTTTTTCGTAGCAGCCCCAGGGGTTGGTTTACTTTTGGCCATGCTTCATTTGCTTTGCTTTTCTTTTTCGGGCACATTTGGCACGGTGCGAGAACTTTGTTCAGAGATGTTTTTGCCGGCATTGACCCAGATTTGGATGCTCAAGTGGAATTTGGAGCATTCCAAAAACTTGGAGATCCAACTACAAGGCGACAGTTAGTCTGATACAACATTCTTTGGTACTTTTCGCCTTTATTTGATTTTTTTGAGTTAACACAGGGTATCAGAGAGGCCTTGATTTTTGGATCACCGACTTTTGACTCTTGCCCTTTCTTTATCTGGGAGATGATCCCACCAAATGAACAGATGTGGAAGCTATAATTGTAAACCACGATCGAATCTATGGAAGCATTGGTTTATACATTCCTCTTAGTCTCTACTCTAGGGATCATTTTTTTCGCTATCTTTTTTCGAGAACCACCGAAGGTTCCAACTAAAAATAAAAAGGTGAAATGATTTTTCGTTATCTCAATTGAAGTAAAGAGCCTCCCCAATAGGGGAGGCTCTTTACTTCAACTAGTCTCCGTGTTCCTCGAATGGGTCTCTTAATTGTTCAGAGGGTTGCCCAAAGGCAGTATATAAGGCGTACCCGGTAAAACTTACAAGTGAACCAGATAGAAAGATGGCGACTAGGGTTGCAGTTTCCATTATTAGAGAATTTCAAGACTACAATGGATCTATGATAAGATCGTTTATTTACAACGCAAGGGTATACAAAGTCAACAGATCTCAACCAATAGTATTTATGGCGACACAAACCGTTGAGGGTAGTTCTAGATCTGGTCCAAGACGAACAACTGTAGGGGCTTTATTGAAACCGTTGAATTCAGAATATGGGAAAGTGGCTCCGGGATGGGGAACTACTCCTTTGATGGGTGTCGCAATGGCTCTATTTGCGGTATTCCTATGTATTATTTTGGAGATTTATAATTCTTCCGTTTTACTGGACGGAATCTTAATGAATTAGATCCATAAGAACCAAGAAGTCTTGACTTTTCAACCCAAAATAACTCACTTAGGCTTCTTTTTTTTAGGGTATTCTGGTAGGGTAGTTCGACCGTGGAATTCCTTTGGTTCGGTATTTCCGGAATATGAGTGTGTGACTTGTTAGAATTGATCCTATTGATAGTACAGAGAATGGTCTGTCATCTCGAGAGAGATGGTTTTACCTCGTCTGATATTCATTAGAATATCTGGAGCACGGAATCCATGGAATAGATCAAGAAATATTAGCACTATGATTCATACCTAACTATTCAGACCTCGCGACCGCACTAAAAAAAAATGCAAATAGTTAGAATCCGAGATCGAAGGATTTTTCTTCCTTCAACTGCTTATGCTTATTTTAACCAAAGGACAAATGTTTCTCTGGATTTTTAGTCATTCCATCGATTCATTGAATAAGTGATGATCAAATGGTTCTTACTCAAGGAACCTTTGAGTTTAGCTTGGGGCTTTATTGACTCATCGTGGTTCGAGTATGAATCTGAGGTTTCAATCGATTCTGTAGGGTCTCAACAAGAGAATTCCTATAAAAAAAAAAAAAGACAATCCACATTACAAATAAATAAAAAGAAAGAAAATAGGGAAAGAGAAGATTCAAGAGGCCTGTAACGATCAACATAAATACGAATGAGCCGGCTTGATATTTTGGCATTATCATCACAACAAAGAAAAGAAGCGCTTCGGGGTTTTTGGTCCTTCGTATCTTCAGAGAAGATTGAATCTAGGACTAAGATAAGAAATTTAAAAATTTCTCTCCGCTCCAAACAGTTTGTGGGTGTTTCCGCTTGAGCTGTACGAGATGAAATTCTCATATACAGTTCTAAGAGGGGGAGTCCCCTTGGTTTACCTATCTCAATAAAGTATATGATTGGTTCGAAGAGCGTCTCGAAATTCAGGCAATTGCGGATGATATAACTAGTAAATATGTTCCTCCTCATGTCAACATATTTTATTGTCTAGGAGGAATTACGCTTACTTGTTTTTTAGTACAAGTAGCTACGGGGTTTGCTATGACTTTTTACTATCGTCCGACGGTTACCGAGGCTTTTGCCTCTGTTCAATACATAATGACTGAAGCTAACTTTGGCTGGTTAATCCGATCGGTTCATCGATGGTCGGCAAGTATGATGGTCCTAATGATGATCCTGCACGTATTTCGTGTGTATCTCACCGGTGGATTTAAAAAACCCCGCGAATTGACTTGGGTTACAGGGGTGGTTCTGGCTGTATTGACCGCATCTTTTGGTGTAACTGGTTATTCCTTGCCTCGGGACCAAATTGGTTATTGGGCAGTTAAAATCGTGACAGGCGTACCGGAAGCTATTCCTATAATAGGATCACCCGTGGTCGAGTTATTACGAGGAAGTGCTAGTGTGGGTCAATCTACTTTGACTCGTTTTTATAGTTTACACACTTTTGTATTACCTCTGCTTACTGCCGTATTTATGTTAATGCACTTTCCAATGATACGTAAACAAGGTATTTCTGGTCCTTTATAGAGATAGAGAAACGAGTTCCTAGATATTTGTAATCAATCCTATATCATTTTGGGTAGGAACAATCCTATTTCATTGCTACAAATATGGATTATTGAAATAAAAAAAAAATAAGACATTTATTTAGATATTTCCCTTCAACTCTGCAATATTTTATTATTTCATTTATCTGATATGAATAGTTGAAGTGGATTTTCCGAAGAGAAGATGGATTATGGGAGTGTGTGACTTGAACTATTGATTGGCCTGTGCAGATATATGTCTATGATTTTATCCGCCACATTGGAATTTACAACCAAATGTGTCTCTTTTCCAACCACCGCGTAAGCCTCATACAGAGAGTATGCTGGTTCGCTCGAGGAGAATTTTTCTATGATTAGAACCGAATGAATCATGTCGTGCATCAACACAACAGGCTTCGTAAGATCCAGTAGAATAAGTGATGACGCTGCTGATTATGTACTATCTATTCCACTTACTTAACTTAATAGTAGGGAAATGCATTCATTTCCTTTGCATCGATTCCGATCTATGATACTATCGGAGTGAAACAAGGGATCTAAAGAAGAACAGAGGCTAGACTATATTAGTAACAATGAAATCCTTTGTATGTAAGAAGACTCGAGAAATTTTGGGGATAAACACAATCGCAAGGTATGAGACGACCCAAAAAGCACTGGATCATGATCTACTTTGCAAGCCTACTTGGGTATTGAGCATTTGCCTGTAAGACCTGAATTCTTTGCAATGGCTAGTTGCCAACTCCGGAAATTAAATGGAATTCGGGAAATCTTTTCTTACATAGAGTCCTATATGTGT